TTTTTTTAGGGAGGGGCTCCCTGTATTTCGATTTCAAAAATCGGTTACTACTCCTGAATTGTAGAAAAGAAAAAGAGAGAAAAAACTGGGGATATTGTGTGATTTGTTTAGTTGGGATCCAAAACTAAAATATAAAATTTAAGTAAATAAGTAAAAAAAAAGGGGGGGTCTTGAATCAAAATAATTTAAAGTTCTTATTTCTGTCAGAGGGCAATATGAATGTTTTATCATGTTCCATCAACACACTAATAAAAGAAGGGTTATATGAGATATCTGGTGTAGAAGTAGGCCAACATTTCTATTGGCAAATAGGGGGTTTCCAGGTCCATGCCCAAGTTCTTATTACTTCTTGGGTTGTAATTGCTATCTTATTAGGTTCCGCAGTTCTAGCGATTCGCAATCCACAAACAATTCCAACTGACGGCCAAAATTTCTTTGAATTTGTCCTTGAATTCATTCGAGACGTGAGTAAAACCCAGATTGGAGAAGAATATGGTCCATGGGTTCCCTTTATTGGAACCCTGTTTTTATTTATTTTTGTTTCTAACTGGTCAGGAGCCCTTTTACCGTGGAAAATTATCCAGTTACCTCAAGGGGAGTTAGCAGCACCAACGAATGATATAAATACGACGGTTGCTTTAGCTTTACTCACATCAGTAGCCTATTTTTATGCGGGGCTTAGCAAAAAAGGATTAGGGTATTTCAGTAAATACATTCAACCAACCCCAATTCTTTTACCCATTAACATCTTAGAAGATTTTACAAAACCCCTATCACTTAGTTTTCGACTTTTCGGAAATATATTAGCCGATGAATTAGTCGTTGTTGTTCTTGTTTCTTTAGTACCTTTAGTGGTTCCTATACCTGTTATGTTCCTTGGATTATTTACAAGCGGGATTCAAGCTCTCATTTTTGCCACTTTAGCTGCGGCTTATATAGGTGAGTCTATGGAAGGTCATCATTAATGGTTTTTTTTTTAATATTCTTTTTTAGGTTAGCCCAATTAATTATAGAATAGTTGGTTTACATTATGTAAGAAACACTTGTATATGTGATATTTGATATTGCCTAGGTATATATGAGTTAAAGATCTATATAATCTGAATCTGCTCTACTATTTTTGTGAATTTCTATTTAGATTTAGATAGGGATTCGATTAGAAGTTCTTCCTTTTTATCTGTGAATTGGCTGAAAAAATGATAAAAAAAGAACGAAGAATTCAAAGAATGGTTCATAAAAAAAATGGCATAAAAAAGTCGTATATATATTATGGATTTTTAAAAATCCCGCGGATAGGAACTACTATCAAAGTAATTCTTATGATTCAATAATTTTATTATATTATTTCATATTTCAATTAAAGTTTTTGGTTTTTTTGGCTGGATTAATCTTAGCGATTACTTAATTAGAATTACGTCCTAAGTCATTGGATGATTGTATCATTAACTATTTCTTTATTTTGGTGTGAGGAACTTATCATGAATCCACTGGTTTCTGCTGCTTCGGTTATTGCTGCTGGGTTGGCTGTTGGGCTTGCTTCTATTGGACCTGGAGTCGGTCAAGGTACAGCTGCGGGTCAAGCTGTCGAAGGTATCGCGAGACAACCTGAGGCAGAAGGAAAAATACGAGGTACTTTATTGCTTAGTTTGGCTTTTATGGAAGCTTTAACAATTTATGGCCTGGTTGTAGCATTAGCGCTTTTATTTGCGAATCCTTTTGTTTAAGCCCAGAAATCACAAAATTCTGGATTTTTTTTGTAGTTTTTTTAATTCTATCAAGATTTAACTCCTACAATTATTCATTGAGACAACAATCCTTGGGAAGGACTAATTTGAGGATGGGGAATTAGCACATCGATTCGCTTTCTTCCTTCCCCTTATTCTTTTAGTTTAATAGAAACTTTTTTTTAAGGAGTGTTGCGAAAAAAGTAGGTTTAGGTTTTTTGAACTTGACATAAAACTTGGTCTCAAATTCTAGCTTAATTCTAATAAGTCTCATTATTATTATTGAAAATTAAAAATTTTGGAAAATACGTTTGTAAATAGAATAGGTTTTTGATTCTGTTTACAAATATCCAAATAGGTAAATTAAATTATTAAATTCAAATTTCTTTTTATTTTCAATAAAAAGAATAAAAAAAAAAGGACAGAGTTCTTTTTTTATAGTTTAGCTAGAAGAGGAGATTATATGAAAAATTTAACCGATTCTTTCGTTTACTTGGGTCACTGGCCATCCGCCGGGAGTTTCGGATTTAATACCGATATTTTAGCAACAAATCCAATAAATCTAAGTGTAGTTTTCGGTGTATTGATCTTTTTTGGAAAGGGAGTGTGTGTGAGTTGTTCATTTCAAGAATAGGCTGGATTCACCCAGTGGCACTATAACTAGGAAAGAGTGCATAATCCCGCGAATTACTTCTGAATAAAAAAATCATATTTGAGAACCATAGCCTTTCGTTATTCTTTGGTAAGTCCGCTTTACTTTGATTCTCTATTAACCA